CGTGTGATACATGTTCCTTCTATTTCTCCAAGTAAGGCCCTTCGCATGGCAATACCGATGGTATCAGCTTGACCTTTCATAAGTGGTGACAGAATGAAACGACCATAATAAAGACGCTTACTGTCTACTCTTGATTCAACACACTTCCACTGTAGTGTTCGAGTGGATCCTGCTACTTCCTCTCGAACCATACTATACTAGTATTATTATTTGATCATTTATTTCTCTTGAAATCGGTTTAATTCTTATTTCTACACACGTCTTTTTTTAGGAGGTCGACATCCATTATGTGGCATAGGTGTTACATCACGTACGAAGCTTAATAATATACCACTTCTACGAATGGCTCGTAATGCTGCATCTCTTCCGAGACCAGGACCCTTTATCATAACTTCTGCTCGTTGCATACCCTGATCAACCACTGTACGAATAGCATTTACCGCTGTGGCTTGAGCAGCATAAGGTGTTCCTCTTCTTGTGCCTTTGAATCCAGAAGTACCGGCGGAGGCCCAAGAAACTACCCGACCTCGTACATCTGTAACAGTTATAATGGTATTGTTGAAACTCGCTTGAACATGAATAACGCCTTTTGGTATTCTACGTCCATTCTTACGTGAACCAATACGCCCATTCCTACGTGAACCAATTCTTGGTATAGCTTTTGTCATATTTTATCATCTCATATTTATGAGTCAGAAATATACAAAAAGAAAAGATACGGGGATACCCATTTCATGTTAAAACGGACCCTTTACCTTATTTTTACATATTTTATTTTTGAATTTTGGAAAGTAAAGTTCTTTTTTAGAAGAATTACCCTTGTCTCTGTTTATGTTTCGGATTGGAACAAATCACTATAATTCGTCCACGCCTGCGAATCAGTCGACATTTTTCACAAATTTTACGAACGGAAGCCCTTATTTTCATATTTTTTATTCCTTACCTTAATTCTGAATCCACTTCTTGGAAGAGAATAAGTCTCTTGAATTTTTTTTGAACTTCAAATTGTATACCCATGGTTAAAAAAATAACCTAATCGTTCGAATCTTTGTTGCGAAGTCGATAAATTATACGTCCCCTGGTTGAATCATAACGACTTACTTCAATTTTTACTCTATCTCCCGGTAGTATCCGTATAAAACTGCGGCGGATCCTCCCTGAAACATATCCTAGAATTAGATCTTCATTATCTAAACGGACCCGGAACATACCGTTGGGAAGTGATTCAGTAATTAAACCCTCATGAATCAATTTTTGTTCTTTCATTCCAGGTAACCTCCTTGAAGTATCAACTAATGGAGGAAGAGTTATATAACTCACTTTTCCTCTCTATTTTACAAATAGGAAGTTAGGGATCAAATTCGGATACCAGAGGTGGAAGATTACCATATATAACACAAAATTTCTCCTCCAATTCTTTCTAGTCGAGCTTCTCGATCTGTTATTATACCTCGAGAGGTAGAAAGAATTACAATTCCCATTCCACCTAAAATCTTAGGAATTCGTTGATAGTTGGAATAAATTCGTAAGCCGGGCCGGCTGATACGCTTTAAAATGGTTCTAGTTTTATATATTCCTTTTCTGGTTTTTCTATGTCGCAGAGTTGAAACCAAGAAATATTTGTTACTCTCCTGATGTTTACGAACGTTTTCAATAAAACCTTCTCGTAGAAGTATTTTAACAATGTTTTCGGTGATATTTGTAGATGCTATTCGAACCCTTCCTTTTTTATCCGTGTCAGCATTTCTTATAGAAGTTATTAGATCGGCAATAGTGTCCCTACCCATGACGAACTAGAATTATAGGTTCCTCCAAATTTTGATATAATCAACATGTTTCCTTTTTTTTTTCTTTTTTTTATTATTATAAAGTATATACGTGAGACACAATCTACTAATTTGATCTATTTCAGATACCCTACTATATCATAGTCTCATCTACTACTATTTATAATACTTCGGGAGCTAATGAAACTATTTTAGTAAAATTTAACTGTCTCAATTCTCGAGCGATCGCACCAAAAACTCGAGTTCCTTTTGGATTTCCTTCTTGATCAATGACAACTGCAGCATTGTCGTCATATCGTATTATCATACCGTTTTCACGTTTGAGTTCTTTACATGTACGTACAATTACAGCTCTAATTACTTCTGATCTTTCTAGAGGCATATTGGGAACTGCTTCTTTGATTACAGCAACAATAACATCACCAATATGAGCATATCGGTGATTACCAGCTCCTATGATTCGAATACACATCAATTTTCGAGCTCCGCTGTTATCCGCTACATTCAAAAGGGTCTGAGGTTGAATCATATCATTTTTATTTCAATCTGTTATTTCAATGCAAAAGTATGAAAGAAAAAAAAAAAAGAAATATTGTCCGTCCAGAAATAAATAAACCTGCGGTTGTTTTTTCATCCCCAATACCCCTTTTTGTTTAGTTCTACATCTCTATCCTGAAATAATAAATTGAGTTCGTATAGGCATTTTGCGCGCAGCTATTGCGATAGCTGCTCTAGCTACAGTTTCTGATACTCCACCCATTTCATAAAGTATTCGACCCCGTTTAACAACGGATACCCAATATTCAGGGGATCCCTTCCCCGAACCCATACGTGTTTCCGCGGGTCTTACTGTAACAGGTTTGTCGGGAAATATACGTACCCATATTTTTCCACCACGACGCACATATCGTGTCATTGCTCTTCGCCCTGCTTCTATTTGTCTAGCTGTAATCCAAGCAGGTTCAAGTGCCTGAAGAGCGTATCTGCCGAAACAAATATGATTGCCTCGACAAGATATTCCTTTCATTCTTCCTCTATGCTGTTTACGAAATCTGGTTCTTTTGGGGTTATAGTCGATGGTTGTTTCTTAATTCCATCTCTACTGCAGAACCGGACATGAGAGTTTCTTCTCATCCAGCTCCTCGCGAATGAAAGGATTCTAATTCAATAATATTATAGATACACATTAATAGATACACATTAATAGGTACATATTAATAGATAATACACCAAGTAATGGCTTTTATTGATATTTAATTTCTTACATAAGAAGGAAGATGTAGATACAAGATATACAATACAGCTAGACGTGTGTGTACATTTATGTATCTTTATAGATAATGTAATGTTTCTCTTTTTTATTTTTATAACATAACGAATCCTTTCCTTATTTTTTTTTTACCTCTATCGAATTACGACAAAGGATTGTAATCCAATAAATAGAGGTTTCGCGGGCGAATATTTACTCTTTCCTGTTTCATTCGAAGGTTCAATTCATAACCTCTCAGAATAAATCAATTTTTTCTTGGTCCGTTCCGCCATCCCACCCAATGAATTATTAGGATTCGTTTTCAATAGAAGCCTATGCAGTCACAGGTTCTGTCGTTCCCATAGCTTCTCCATTAATGGTTAGGTCCGAACTTTGCAATGGAGCTTCCAACAAAATTCGTTCCCAAGTCAATTTTCTCAGTTTTTATTAACCTGAAGGCTCTTTATTATTTTATTCTATTTAAATTCATTTTAAAATTCTTATATTTATAATTATCTTATCAGTATTGATTATCAGTATTGATGCTTTATCACACTGCCTTTTATGACGTGATTCATAGACCATACATATTGGAATCATATATCATTGATATTTTTGTTCTTTCTTTCTATCATCTTTCCATTTATCCACATCCCTTTATTTTTATTTTTTTTTTTTTGCTTTACAACCCATAATCAGATCCATTTTTTGTTGAAAGAATTTCAGTTGCTACAACCATATGATAGATTCACTCATTCATATAGTGACTGTTTCTTGGGATCTCGACAATACGAAGCAATAAGTTGGTTATTAGTTTATTTTATATAATTACAAAGTTTATAGCAGGGGTCAGTTTATTTTTTTTTTTTAATCCCAACTTGAAACTATAAAGAAAAAACTAACGAGTCACACACTAAGCATAGCAATTATACCAAATGATCAATCGAATTTTTATTTAACCTTATAGAATTAGAATTGCTCATTTTTTTTTAACGAAAAAAGAGTGAAAGAGTTTGTCATTTTTTGTTTTATCACTGGACAGAATGGGAAGACAAGGTTGATTATTCCTCGTCTACAAATATCCAAATTTTTATACCTAATACTCCATAAATAGTTCGAATTGTATAGGAACAATGATCAATTTTAGCGCGAATTGTTTGTAGGGGAACTCTACCCTCTCTGATCCATTCAACACGTGCAATTTCTTTTCCGTCGATACGGCCTGCTATTTGCACTTGAATTCCTTTTGTATCCGTTTGTTCAGTTAATTCAATAGCTTTTTTCATTGCTTTTCGAAACGAAACTCTATTTTTTAATTGTAAAGCTATATATTCTGCAAGAATATTAGGTTGTCCATAAGGTTTTTCAACTCTTGTGATAGCAATGTTGAGTCTCCGGTTTACAGAATTAAACTCCTTTTGTACATTCATCTGTAATTCTTCGATTCCTCGTGTTTGCCCCTCTATTAATAAATTTGGGAATCCAATATAGATTATGACTTGGATCAAATCGATTTTTTTTTTAATTGTTATACGTGCAATTCCTTCGAAACCTGAGGATATTTTCCTATTTTTTTGTACATAGTTCTTGATACAATTCCGTATTTTTGCATCTTCCTGCAGGTCCCCGGAATAATTTTTTGGTTGTGCGAACCAAAAGGAATGATGACTTTGAGTTGTACCAAGTCTGAAACCAAGTGGATTTATTTTTTGTCCCATATTTTTCTATTCGATTTTATTTTTCATCCATATTTTTTTATTTTATATGAATCTAAATCTTAGATTGATCTAAAAATGATTTAGATTTATCTTTTAATACAATTGTTATATGACATGTCGGTCTTTTTATCAGATAACTACGTCCTCGAGCCCGCGGTCTTAACTTTTTCACAATAGTACTCCTATTGGCTTCGGCTTTACTAATGAATGAATCAGCTTCCTTCAAACCCATATTATGATTAGCAT